ATATAAAGGTAATACCAATAACTAATAACTTCGAAATACGAATTAGTCTTTTCCGGATATTTATCGAATAGAAATTGAAAAAAAAAATACTATATCATATTGTTTTTCTTTTTTGTTCTAGTAAGATTTGATGGAATTTTCACATATTTCTATTTATTTTTGTTTGTAAAGGGATTATAATTTAGAGAAAAAATAGACAGATACTGGAATGAATAATCTGAAATAAATAATAAAAATAAAAAAACTCTTTGAATAATTTGTTTTAAACAATAGATGTCTTTCACATCCAATTTTATTAATGAATAACCTTTTATTTTTTGAATGGCAGTTCCAAAAAAACGCACTTCTAGATTAAAAAAACGTATTCGTAAAAATATTTGGAAAGGACAGGGATATTGGGCAGCTTTGAAAGCTTTTTCGTTAGCGAAATCCCTTTCGACCGGGAATTCAAAAAGTTTTTTTGCAGGACAAATAAGACAAATAAATAATAAAACGTTGGAATAATCTGAATCAGCCTAACTCGAAAAATGAGTTAATTTCTTTTCGAATTTCTATTTATACTATATAATCTCGAATAGATAATATAGAATAGAAAAATCGAAATAAAAAAAAAGAAAGTAACTATTTTCATTTCCTAATGTTTTGAACCAATTGATTTGTCTACTGAAGTCGAAAAAATGGTACGTTTTTTTATTTATTTGAAAACAGAATCAAGACATAATAGAAAGTGTCACCCTTTTTTTTTATTTGAATCTTTTTTTTATTCCCAGGATGGGGATTCTTATTTTCCCCATCACCCCACCCACTTATAAATAACCCAATCACAATAATACTCTTTTTTTTTTAGTTTTTGCCTGGATTGAGGTTAGAACTATTTAGTTATAACCGTTACAACGGTTCTAGTTTATCAAACCATAAACTATAAAAACTTCCATTGTTAAATTGTTAAGTTAAATAAAAATGAAACCTTAAATAACTAAATAAAACGACAAAGGGTAGAAGCTCTTAATCTCTATTTAAATATTTTAATGAATTTTTATTCATCAATTTGAATGCTTCCCCAAAACAATTTCATTGAAATTGACTCTTTCAATCTCGACGATTGAATAAAAATAGGTTATTATGATTTCGAGCAAGCCGCTATGGTGAAATCGGTAGACACGCTGCTCTTAGGAAGCAGTGCTAGAGCATCTCGGTTCGAGTCCGAGTGGCGGCATAGCCTCTTCGAAAAGATATACAAAAAGTCCTCTAATGAATTTCATTTATGATTTCCATTCTGTATACTTGAGGGATTCTCGCTTTTCATTTTTTTTTATGTATGATATTTTCAACTTTAGAGCATATATTAAGTCATATATCCTTTTCGGTCGTTTCAATTGGAATTACAATTCATTTGATAACCTTATTAGTCGATGAAATCAGAGGACTGTATGATTCATCAGAAGGGGGGATGATAGTTACCGTTTTCTGTCTAACAGGATTATTAATAACCCGTTGGATTTATTCGAGACATTTCCCATTAAGTGATTTATATGAATCATTAATCTTTCTTTCATGGAGTTTCTGTATTATTCATAGGATTTTCTATTTGAAAAATCAGAAAAATCATTTAAGCGCAATAACCGCGCCAAGTGCTATTTTTACCCAAGGCTTTGCTACTTCAGGTTTTTTAACCAAAATGCATCAATCCGGAATATTAGTACCCGCTCTCCAAGTCCAGTGGTTAATGATGCACGTAAGTATGATGATATTAGGCTATGCAGCTCTTTTATGTGGCTCATTATTATCCACGGCTCTTCTAGTCATTACATTTCGAAAAGGTATAAGGATTTTGGGGAAAAGCAATAAATTTTTAAATGTAAATGACTCTTTTTGCTTCGGTGAAATCCAATACTTGAATGGAACAAGTAATGTTTTACTAAATACTTATTTGATTTCTGCTAGAAATTATTACAGGTATCGAGTGATTCAACAATTGGATCGTTGGAGTTATCGTATTATTAGTTTAGGATTTATCTTTTTAACTGTAGGTATTCTTTCGGGAGCAGTATGGGCTAATGAAGCATGGGGATCATATTGGAATTGGGATCCAAAAGAAACTTGGGCATTTATTACTTGGACTATATTCGGGATTTATTTACATATTCGAATAAATACAAATTTACAAGGTGTAAATTCCGCAATTGTGGCTTCTATGGGCTTTCTTATAATTTGGATATGCTATTTCGGGGTCAATCTATTAGGAATAGGGTTACACAGTTATGGTTCATTTAATTAACATCTACTTGAATTGAAGAAAGGGCTTGATGAATACAAACATAGGACTGCGCGTATATCGAAACAAAACTTAGTGTAAGAACCTTTTGAATCAAGCAGTGTCGTGATTCAAAAGGTTCTTACAAACGCCAAGGGCGTCTGGTCACAATTAAAATTCCAATTTTGTTACTTCTTTTTTTTTTATTTAACTTAAACTTAAGAGAAGAAAAAAACTGCTTTTTTCATTGGACAACGAACTATTTTAAAAATCATGGGATTGCTTTTTGATTTTTTTTTGTTTTATTCATGAAAACTACCTATAAAAAAGAATTAGCTATAATAGCTTCGACCTTGTCCACTGATAGTGAGAGAACGAAATCCGGATAAATACCAATACCTATTACGGGTAGAAGAATAGAGATCAAAACAAATAACTCCCGTGGTCCAGAATCAAAAAAATAAGAGTTTGGGACATTAAATAGCTTGTACCCATAGAACATTTGCCGTGACATAGATAATAAATAAATAGGAGTTAATATCATTCCAATGGCCATTACAAAAGTGATTAGTATTTTTGACATTAAAAAAAAATTTTGGCTAGTAATTATTCCAAAAAATACTATCAATTCCGCAACAAAACCACTCATCCCCGGTAATGCAAGGGAAGCCATCGATAAGATACTGAATAGCGTGAATATCTTTGGAATTGGGGTAGCCAGTCCGCCCATTTCGTCGAGATAAGCAAGACGTATTCTATCATAACTCGTTCCTGCCAAGAAAAAAAGTGCAGCACTAATAAAACCATGAGAAATTATTTGTAAAATGGCTCCGTTGAGCCCTGTATCGGTTATTGAGCCAATTCCTATAATTATGAAACCCATATGAGATACGGAGGAATAAGCTATTCTTTTTTTTAAATTTCGTTGGCCCGGAGATGTTGAAGCTGCATAAATTATTTGCATTGTACCTACTATTATGAACCAGGGAGAAAATAGAGAATGAGCGTGCGGTAATAGTTCCATATTGATCCGAACCAAGCCATATGCTCCCATTTTTAATAAGATTCCGGCTAGAAGCATACAAGTACTGTAATGCGCCTCTCCGTGGGTGTCTGGTAACCATGTATGAAAGGGTATAATCGGTGATTTGACAGCAAAAGCAATAAGAAATCCAATATAGAATATTATTTCCAGTGCCACGGGATACGATTGATTGGCTAATGTTTCCAAATTTAATGTTGCTTCATTGGAACCATATAAACCGATACCCAAAATTCCTATTAATAGAAAAATAGAACCTCCTGCGGTGTACAAAATAAACTTTGTAGCTGAATAAAGACGTTTCTTTCCACCCCACACGGATAGAAGTAGATAAACAGGAATTAATTCTAACTCCCACATAATAAAAAAAAGTAAAAGGTCCCGAGAAGAAAATGATCCTATTTGACCGCTGTACATCGCTAACATCAGGAAGTGGAATAATCGGGAATTCCGAGTAACTGGCCGAGCCGCTAAAGTAGCTAAAGTGGTGATAAATCCCGTCAGTAAAATAGGTCCTAATGAAAGTCCATCTATTCCCAATCGCCAGTCAAAATCCAAAAAATCGATCCATTTATAATCCTCTGCCAGTTGGATTAATGGATCGTCCAATTGGAAATGATAACAGAATGCATAGGTCGTTAGAAGGAGTTCTAAGACACATATATATATTGTATATCCTCTAGTCACCTTATTCCCTCTATGGGGGAGAAAGAAAATTAAAGAACCCGCGGCTATCGGAAAAACTACAATTATTGTTAACCAAGGAAAATTATTCGTGGTAAAGGCAAGATACACTTGACCAGAAAAACCCGTGCTCGAAAATAGAATATATTATGATTTTGTTTTTCTTTTTCGAGTCCGGGTTTTTGTCGGTAATCGGTAAAAAAAAAATAAACTGTATTCAAAACGTATTCAGGTGGGTTTTTCGGGAACGTATCAATAAGCTAGACCCATGCTTCGAGTTGTTTCATGCCATAAATAAACTCGAACACTCAAGAAATCTGTTGGACAGGCGGATTCACATCGCTTACAACCAACACAGTCCTCTGTTCTTGGAGCAGAAGCAATTTGCTTTGCTTTACATCCGTCCCAGGGTATCATTTCTAATACATCTGTGGGGCAAGCTCGGACGCATTGAGTACACCCTATACATGTATCATAAATCTTTACTGAATGTGACATTTTAGCTATCAATTTTTTAACTCTTAAATTTTCGATCTAGTAAATTTGGAAACATCATATATTTAACCACCAGATGAATCAATGATTTACCAGAATTTTTCGAATTAATTCACTTCTGGACCAACTCCTAAGAGGGAACAAAGATACTTTGATTTCTTCCGGTTTCACAAACCTGATCGAGGTTACGACATATTCTATATGCTAAGTAAAATTGATGAATATTATGATTTATAAATCCTACTTATTCAACAAAGTTGATTGATTGATACGAGTCGATTTTCTGTTACGATAAATTGATGAAACAATAGCTGATCCAATAGCTGCTTCAGCGGCTGCAATAGCTATAACAAAAATGGAGAAAATATCTCCTTTTAATTGTCGACTATCAAAAAAATCAGAGAATGCTACGAAATTTATATTAACCGCATTTAGTATAAGTTCAAGACACATCAGAGCCCGAACCATATTTCGGCTCGTGATCAATCCATAGATACCGATAGAAAATAAATAGGCACTCAAAACAAGTACATGCTCCAGCATCATTAACCAACTCCGTACCAATTTTGATTCATTTCAATATGAACAATAATTCAAGTGATTCGATTGCTTAGAATATACAAAGTACGGAGCAAAAGAATATATTGGTAATATAGCGAAGATAAATTTTCTATTTTGATTTTCTATTTATGCATGAATAGTCTTCAACTATAATTTAAGGGAAATTGATGTGATAACACAGAAAAAAGTCGAATTTGGATTGCTGTTGCTAGTTAGAAAGATTTTTTATTGACGAGCCATGGCAATTGCACCTATCAAAGCAACTAAAAGAATTATTGAAACGAGTTCAAATGGAAGAAAAAAGTCTGTTGATAAATGAATTCCAATTTGTTGACTATTACTTATCAAATCTTGTTCTATAATCTGGTTGGATCGTGTAGTCCAAATAATCCCGTACCACGACGTATCGAGAATAGTAGTGATTAGCGAAAAAAAAATACTTGTACAAACCAGGGAAGTAACCCCATCACCAATAGTCCAAAGATTCAAATTGAAATCTTTGTAATAGTCTGAACCATTCATGAACATTACAGTAAATATGATTAAAACATTTACAGCTCCCACGTAAATAAGGAGTTGCGCAGCAGCTACAAAATGGGAATTTGATAGAATATAGAATAAGGATATACAAACAAGAACCAATCCCAACGAAAAGGCAGAATAAATTGTGTTGGTAAGTAATACCACTCCCAGACCTCCTAATATAAGACCCGATCCCAGAAAAACTAAAAGAAAATCATGTATTGGTCCAGGCAAATCCATTATATTAAAATAAGAGATAAATAAATTGAAATATTTTTCATGACCTTATTGAACCGACCAGGAATTTTTTTTTATAAGACTTTCTCATTTATCAATTGAATTAAATTTTAATCGACTAAACGGGAATTAATGCGAGTACAGTTATTGGATCCATTTCGTGCTTTTCTTTATTCGAAATAGCAATTTGAAATGGAAACTATATAGTTCGAAGAAATTATGTATATATTAATAGACTTTCGATACTAATTAAGCTGTACTTCTCATCATCCAACCAAGAGTTGGTATTTGTAGTTATTGACCAAGCAAAGAAAAAACCTTATTCCTTTATACCAAAACGTAACCTTAGTAATTGGAAATTAATAGGTTTCCCCATTTTTTCTTTGAGGCGAATTCAAAACTGTTCGAATTGTAAAATCGTCACTTACTGACATTGGTAAACGACCTAAAGCAATTTGATTATAATTCAATTCGTGGCGGTCGTAAGTAGCAAGTTCATATTCTTCAGTCATTGATAAACAATTTGTTGGACAATACTCAACGCAGTTACCACAAAAAATACAAATTCCAAAATCAATACTGTAATTAAGCAATCGTTTCTTTCGAATATCTGTTTCCAATTTCCAATCAACAACAGGCAGATCTATAGGACATACGCGAACGCATACTTCACAAGCAATACATTTATCAAATTCAAAATGGATTCGACCGCGAAAACGCTCCGATGTTATTAATTTTTCATAAGGATATTGAATAGTGACAGGTAAACGATTTGCTTGGGATAAGGTAATCATGAAACTTTGACCAATGTACCTTGCAGCTCGTATTGTTTGTTGACCATAATTCATGAACCCAGTTACCATAGGGAACATATCGTGAATATCTATGAATAATTTGAGTCTCTTTCTTTCTCTTGTTTGAGACAAATGGTGAATATCGTATTCCTTTTTTCTTTACAGCGAAAGGAGTTGGGAAGAGGTTGTTAATAATAGATTACCGAGAGAAATAGGTAAAAGAAATTTCCAGCCAAGATTTAATAGTTGGTCCATTCTTAGTCTAGGTAAAGTCCATCTTGTTGCAATAGGAATGAACAAGAACAAATAGGTTTTAGCTAATGTAATAAAGATACCAATTGTTGTTCCAAAGATTCCATCCGCTTTGTTTATTTCCAATAGCTCAGGAACTAGTATGTATGGAAAGGAAAGATTCCAACCGCCCAAGTAAAGAACTGTTACAAATAATGAGGAAACTAATAGATTTAGATAGGAAGCAACGTAAAATAAACCAAATTTGATTCCGGAATATTCGGTTTGATAACCTGCTACTAATTCTTCTTCTGCTTCTGGTAAATCAAAAGGTAATCTTTCGCATTCCGCTAGGGAAGAAATTAGAAAAACGATAAACCCTATAGGTTGACGCCACAAATTCCACCCCCAAACCCCATATTTTGATTGCGCCCCAACTATATCAACTGTACTTGAACTGTTAGATAATCATAGTCGGTGAGAACGTTACTGTTCCCATCGCTATTACAAAACCGTACATGAGATTTTTACCTCATACGGCTCCTCGGGGCCACAAATAAATGTAAGGACCGGGCCGTATTAGTTTATTTTGATATGGTTATAGGAGAGCTAGAGTCAAAATCTAGCGGAAGGTCCCCAATTATACCAATGGAATTCTGTTTGCTATAAGGATAAAAAAACGAGTATTTCTGAATTAATCTCATCCTTTAAAAATTTAAAATTTTCTGTGTTGAGTAATAACTTAATCAACCCTTCAATAAAATACTCCTTGTAGAAATATGAATAGATATTTCAACCCATCCTTTTATTTTCGATTACGAAAAAGAATTATACATTCCATTAGTCCATGAATCATGATACTAATTTGATTTCTATGAATATATGAAAGAAAGAATAAAAGGATCCTTTGTATATTGTAATTGTATTTTATTTTTTTCTATTTTTTTTTGTTCCTCTTCTTCTTTCTGAGAAAAAGGGGGTTTAAAAAAAGTAAAGGATTATTTCGTTCCTGATAGTCATTTCTTTAATTGGTGGATAGGAGCATACTCTGGATCGGAATTGTGGGGAGTACTGCCTGATCATTTCTACCAACTTAAAGCCCCAATTAGTATTCTTTTTATGTTATGCAGAAGTATCCTTTTAGAGAATTTCTACAATCTACATTACAAATCCGTTGTGTATATTTTGGTGTTCCTTACTATCCACCCATTTTTTTGAATCCCCCGTAATATATGTATTGTAATACATACAAACGCTATCGAAAATTCCATACGGTTGATCTTTTGAGCCCGCTTCAAGTTAGGATGACCAATCAACCAATCTTGGGGTAAAGGGCTTCTTCCACTTTAGTTTACTTCCCCTTAACTCTTGTACATAGGAAATGAGACTCAATCCACTTTTACTGCGAATTTCTAAGTTGTTTTCTTTCACTCATATATAACTATCGAATTTTCTTTATTTTATTAACCTAAAGAATAAATAAATCAATAAAAAAATGAAGATATCTATTCAATTTCTTTTTTTTTTTTTCTAGAACGAAAAGGAAAAGAATAGGAAAAATAAAAGCTTAGGTTTTAGCGAATCACACGTAGAGATATTGATAAAACACATAAAGTTAATGGTATTTCATAACTAATCGATTGAGCAGTAGCTCGCAGACCACCTAAAAAGGAATATTTATTATTTGATCCGTATCCTGACATAAGAAGTCCAATAGGAGCAATACTTGAAATGGCAATCCATAAAAAAATACCGATATTGAGGTCCGCTAAAACAAGGTTATAACTAAAAGGAATTACTGAATAACTTAGTAGAATTGCTATGACTGCTATAGATGGTCCAATACTGAATAAACGAGTATTTCCTCTAGATGGAAGAATATTCTCTTTGAAAAGGAGTTTTGTCCCATCTGCTAAAGCTTGAAGAATTCCCAAAGGGCTGGCGTATTCAGGCCCAATACGTTGCTGTATTCCTGCAGATATTTCTCTTTCTAACCACACAATTACTAGTACACCTATTGTGATTCCCAATACAGGAGTAAAAATAGGGACAAGCATCCATATGATCCCATAGACCTCTTGTAAGTATTCCGATCTGGAAAAAGAATTGATATCTTGTACTTCTGTTGTATCAATTATCATTTCAACGATCAACTTCCCCCATAATGATATCTATACTACCTAATATCGTCATAATATCAGCCAATTTCATTTTTTTAACTAACTGAGGAAGAATTTGCAAATTGATAAAACCCGGTGGGCGAATTTTCCATCTCCAAGGAAAACCACTTTGATCTCCTATCAGAAAAATTCCCAATTCCCCTTTTGGGGCTTCGATTCTCACATAAAGTTCTTGTTTCGGCAATTCAAAAGTTGGAGAGGGTTTTTTACTAATGAATCGATCTTCAAAATTATTCCATTCTCGCTCGCTTTCTCTATCAAAGCATCGGATTTCTAAATTCTCATAGGGTCCCCCCGGAATTCCTTCCAAAGCCTGTTGAATAATTTTTATGGATTCCATCATTTCACCAATTCGTACTAAATAACGAGCTAATGAATCTCCTTCTTTTTGCCACTGGACTTCCCAATCAAATTCGTCATAACACTCATAATGATCAACTTTACGAAGATCCCATTCTATTCCAGACGCTCGTAGCATTGGTCCTGATAAACCCCAATTTATTGCTTCTTCTCCACCAATAATGCCTACTCCTTCAACTCGTTCTAAAAAAACAGGGTTTCGCGTAATAAGTTTTTGATATTCAACAACCTCAGTTAAAAAATAATCGCAAAAATCCAAACATTTATCTATCCAGCCATGAGGTAAATCAGCCGCTATTCCTCCGATACGAAAATAATTATGCATCATTCTCATACCGGTGGCAGCTTCGAATAGATCATATACGAATTCTCTTTCTCGGAAAATATAGAAGAAAGGAGTCTGGGCACCAATATCTGCCATAAAAGGGCCAAGCCATAATAGATGAGAAGCTATACGACTCAACTCCAACATAATTACTCTGATATAGCTGGCCCTTTTAGGGACTTGAATATTTCCCAACATTTCTGGTCCATTTACAGTTATTGCTTCTGTGAACATAGTAGCTAAATAATCCCAACGGGTTACATAAGGCAGATATTGTATAATTGTTCGGTTTTCCGCAATTTTTTCCATCCCTCTGTGTAAATAACCCAATATTGGTTCACAGTCAATAACATCTTCGCCATCTAGAGTAACGATGAGACGAAGAACACCGTGCATTGATGGGTGGTGAGGCCCCATATTGACTATCATAAAGTCTTTTCCTGTAGCTGGTATACTCATGGGCTTTTCCTTTTCCTCTATTCATTCTTACATGAATTGTTGAAAACGACAAGAAGTTCATCAAGATTCAAAATCGAATAAATCAAATTTGTTTTTCAAATTAACGATTTTTTGACTCCCGAATATTCAACTGACTTATTAATTCTTTATAACGTACTCGATTTTTCTTTGACAAATAAGCTAGCAGACGTTGGCGTTTTTCCAAAATTTTCCGTAGCCCCCTTTGAGATAAATAGTCTTTTCTGTGCAATTCTAAATGTGAAGTAAGTCTTCGTATCTTGTTGGTGAAACGCAATACTTGAAATTCAACCGATCCGCTGTTTTCTTCTTTTTTTTCTTGAAAAATAACTGAGATGAATGAACTTTTTATCATAAAACGAAAGCCTCCCCCCCCCCCTTTTTTTTTATATGAATTTTACTGATCAGTAATAATAATGTTAGTTACTTGAATTTGATATACATAATAATCTTAAGTTCATTATGAACTTCCTAGAAAATCAATATTCAGCAATCGATCCAATTTTCAATTTGATTGGGGATCCAAAAAAATGGTATATTTCTGCAAAAGAGAAAAATTTAGACCTAAAGAAAAGATTTGGTTGATTCATTTATGGATCTAATCGATATGTATGTTATTAAATTGTTATCATGTACCAGACCGGAATGGAAAACAAGGTATGTGTGCATTTCTTTGTTTTCATATCCCAAACATGGGACATGATAGATAGAAAAAAGAAAAAACGTACTATTAACGAATTTTCAATTGTGGATACATATGTATCCTTACCATACTGAAACGACTGCCATTATTGGTATTAAACCAATAGCGATTCATACAAATTAAATCTTCTAATCGATAATTGGGCCAAATAAAGAACTTTAATTTAATTAGTTTATTGTTCTCTCTAGCAAGATCTTTGCTTTTCCCCAAAGCGTGACCGCCGTTTTTTATGTTATTAAAAAATACTGGATTTCTATGCATACCATTTTGATTCTTCGAATTGAAACAAATTAGGGTTCTCAATTCTCTACGGCGTTTAGGGAATAAAATATTTTCAGGAACAAGCAAATCATAATACTTTTTGTTTCTATTTCCAGTCATTTTTTGATATCGTGCAGTGGATTCATCAAAATTTTTCTTATCAACATAGCCTTTTTCTCGGTATCTTTTAGTAATTTTGCGCTTATTCTTATGAACCAATGAAATACCTATGGTTTGATATATAAAAAACTGTCCATCATTTTTTACAGACAGACGAAGGGGTTCGATAATTAATATTCCCCCTTTCATCAATTCTGTAAGAGTTAAATCCTTCTCACTCATCAAAATATCCAGACTCATTTCTCCCCTTTGAATCGAGGATATAGCGATTTCTCTAGGATTTCGAAGTCGAAGCAGGAGACAATATATTTTGATATTATTGATTATTCTTTGATTTAAAAAATCATCCCATCTCAACTGAAAACACAAATATTTTTTTAGGAAGAAATAGAGCTCTGCTTCTGTGTTGCTCTTGTATTGTTTTTTCTTTCTACGTTTTTTCATGTCTGATCCCGTATAATTTTCTTCAACATCTTTTTCTTGGTTTGAGAGAACTGATCCAAAAGTCACTTGCTTTTGTGCATCTGATCTCGGATTCCCTTGGTCTGCGGATTCTTTTTCTTCTTGACTTTGCTTCGATAATTCAAGAGATTTTTTTTGATTGGCTGATATAAAAGGATCCGACTTTTTCTTTCCAGTTCGATTTTTCTTACCGTTTTCATTTCCATTAAAATTGAAAAGAAGTAATTTGATTGGTATGATCCAGGGTTTCATTTTATATGCATTAAAAAGTAGCACAAATTCTGGGAAGAACCAAAGCTCCAGGTTTGATATAGGACGACTTAGTATTTCTTCATTCATTCCCATCCAATCAAAAAGGACCCTTTTTTGATTGGATGGGGTAATTTCTTCATCTTGATGAATTGTAAGATAAAAAAGAATTTTCTTATTAATTGCATCAATTAGTTGATAATTATTGGCCCCAAACCTAGTATTTTGATTACTGTTGGCACCCGTATCCACATCAACCCAGGATTCAATATCGACCTTATTTCTAAGACAAAAATTGAGAATTCTCCAATCAAAATATTTTCTATCCGAAACTTTCTCCATATCCATAATATCACTTTCTCCTAGATAATTATTGATAGGGGTACCTCCCAGCATAGCAAATAATTTGCCTTGTTTTATATTGAAATTGTAAAAAAATTCTTCGTTATTATTTGCTTGGACTAGTGATCTATCAATATACAAGTCTTTCTTACTCTCATAATAAATCGATTTATATGATAAAAGATCATATCTATAGTGTTTTTTAAAATTATATTTTTGATTCCACAATGGGGCTGCTTCAAAACAATTTTGTTTTTCGCAATCAGTTAATCCGTTTTTTTCATCTGAATCCCCTTTAGTTAAATCTTTATTTTGGGCCATACAGTGTTGATTGGCATTGGCTCTATTTCGCCATTCTTGTGGTATTAATTTAGCCCATTTAATCCGAGATAAATGGTATTGATAATGACCACTTAACCAGTTTTTCCATTGATTCATTCCAAAATTACAAAATGGTTTATGTCTTAATTCATAATTAAATATTCCTTGTTTTTCAAAGAAATCTTTTATTTCATTCTTAAGAAATAGAGATGTTCCGTGATATTGAAGAATGGATCTTAAATTATAAAAGTTAATAACTCGGGCTTGGAACAATTTGTAAAATACATATGTTTGTGATTGTGAGAAAGACGATAAATTCCAAGAAATCTTTGAATTCTTATTCCTAATTTTAGAAAGTGATTTTTTTAGAGTTATAGTCGAGATAAAGTGAATTCTATTTTGATTTGTTTTATTAATTTTTTCCCGATTTGCTTCATTATTGTGGATGTTTTTATCAATAATTTTCATTTTTTTGATTCTTGATTCAAGAAAAGGTTTTGCATTGATTCTTGGAATAGTAAGGGTAGATAGAACAATATTTATGTATATCTTTTCAATGAAAAATTTTATAAAAAAAGATGATTTACGAATTAATCGAGTATTTCTTTTTTTTAATATCGGCCAAATCTTTTTTGATGATTCTAAAATTTTATTACAATAACTTGTTTTGTTGGAACTAATATTTATTTCTTGAGTTAGTGATCCTTTTTTCTTTTCTTTTGTAATTTTATCTATTTGATTTCTGATTATGCTTGTTCTATTAGTAAAATCTTTCATTTTTTTTTCTGTCAGTGAGAAATTTGTCCAATCCAGAGATGGAATTTCAATATATGATTCGTGAATCATCTGAGTACTGATTATCGAATTTTTTTGAGTTTCGACCAATTCATCTATTTCTTTCAATCTCAATAAGTTTATTTTGGAAAGTTCTTTTAGTAGAAATAGAATCCTTTTGATGATCCATTTTTTTGTTTCTTTTACCACATTTCGAAACAATTTTGTTCGTTCTTTTAAAACCCTTAAAACTATAAAAGACTTGATTTTCCATTTTCGATTTTTTTTTTTGAGTTCTTTTAAAAAGGGTTCAAAACCCGAACGTCGTTTTCGGGGAGAACCAAAAGGCAGTTCTGTTTCCATTCCCCAAACAGTTAAAAAACAAAAATCGTTTTCTTGTCGACTTTTTTTTATTGGATCTTTATGAGGGGATTGTATCTTAGATCTGTGCCAGGGTTTCAGGCGAAAGGGGAATAGGATCTTTATCTGAATACCGTCTGTTAACCAGTTTTTCGGAAATTCTGTTTCAGATAATGGAACACCGTTATAGGTGCATTTAACGTGCATTTCCCGATTCCAATCCTTTAAATCCTCGGACCACTCGGGAAATTGGAATAATAGCATGCGGATAATGTTTTTAGTTATTATCAATGAAGGTAATATAATATATTTTCTAAGAATCGATTGAGTTACTAGCACACAACCTCTTATTACTTGAGCAAATAAAACGCTATCCCAGGCTTCTGCTATTTCTCTACGTGCTTTTTCTTGTCTTTTGAATTTTTCTCTTTTGTCCTCCTCTTTTTCTTTTTTATCTATTTTTTTTGTCTTTTCGTTTATATAATCAGAAAGTTTTTGGTCTTTATGTTGCCACACCCAATTTCGAAAAATTACTTTCATCAGTCCGGAAATATCAAAAGAAAAATAAAAGGCTTTTTCTATTCTGTCCAAAAAAAGAGGGGAATGGGTATTTGCTTGAAAGACTTCCCAAATAATGGTTTTACGTCTTTGTGCGCGCATGGAACCTTTTATTATATTTCGACGAAAATCCGATTGTTGCGAATAACGTATCAAAGTCACCTCCTCTGCTTGATCGGGATTATTACTATATTTTGTATTAGTATAAGTATCGATATTTGTCAGGTTATCCGTAAAAATCAATACACGTTTGGCTTTTCGTGAACGAATTGCATCATCTTCCGTTACATTTTCGTCGTTTTCTCTCTCCTCTTGTTCTAAATTATCGATTAATTTGTATGACCACTGGGGAACTCTTTTACTAATTTCTTTTATTCCAATTGACTTTTGTCTAATTATTTGATCGTTGGGATCCGTTATAACCGTCTCGAATAAAAATTTTAAAATTGGGATTCGTACTTCTGAATCACTTTTCTCTTGCTCTTGTTCTGGAAATAAAGACCCTATTTCTTCTGTTGAAAATGATTTTCGATTTAAGCTGTCTATTGTTTGTTCAAATTTGTGATAATTATTAGTAAGAAGTAGACCGTGAATCTTATTTATCCAAACTGTTTTTATCTTATTTTTGATAGAAGTTTCATTTAGAATTACAGGTGAATTTTTTTTTTTTATTCTTCCACGATAAGGT